ATTTATGATTCATTGGAACAAAACAAGGAACGGCCTGGCTAGGTACTGGCCAGGCCGCGGGAATAAAAGAAAGAACTTTTCGTTTCGGACAAAATCAAAAAGGTACTCTTTCTATTGGAGATATTTGTTTCGAATCATTATCTAAATGAAATTGATGATTGATAAAATTCGTCTATATCTTTATATATCTTATAGAATAATAGAATAAAGATAAGGAAATACTTTTATCAATCTTTACTTTACTTCACGTGTCGCATATGAATTATCCTTTTTAAATTGGGAGAGATGGCTGAGTGGACTAAAGCGGCGGATTGCTAATCCGTTGTACGAGTTATTCGTACCGGGGGTTCGAATCCCCCTCTCTCCGTTCCTTCTGATCACTTGATATTTCGCTTTCGAATTCGAAAAAATCTCGAACCCTTTTTCTCATAGTTAAATGTATGGAATGGAGAAAGAAAATCCTAGAAAATTAAGAAATCAAGCAAGGAAAAACCTCTGATTTTTTTATTCATCACGTCCAGGATTACGTCCTGGATCATTAGATAGGAATCCGAAGATGAAAAGAGAAACAAAGAATATCACTACTGTGTAAACGAAGAGTTTGAGAGTAAGCATTACAAAATCTCCAAGATCATTTTTGGGGGAAATAGGGGAATAAATTCTCCTTGTACCACATATTCCGTCTTGACACCAAGAAATGGAGCGGTTTCTAGAAAACAAAGGAATTTGCAGGAATGATTTTTTAATAAGATTCTGATTCTTTCGTTAACAAAATTATCTCTCATACCTACAATTAGGTATTGTAGGGACCATCCATAGGGTCTTTGACCCCCACAAGGTCAGAATGAAAGAAATGAGGTGATTCCGATTCATCGCGGCTATCAAAAAGAATTTCCATGTTTGAGTCGAGGGTTCATTATCTGATCTTATCAATTCTTAAGAATTGAATTTTTTTATCGAATAAGTTATGAATGTTTCTAAGACAGTATTAAAGATCTCATCGAAAACTTACAGCAGCTTGCCAAACAAGGGCTAAGAGAAAAAAGAACACAGGTATGACTGGCATAACATCTACGATTGGATTGAAAAAAGCATAAGCTTCGGGCAATTTGGCGAAGAAAAAGCTACTCGAATGAAGGGTAGAATTAAGACAGATCAAACTAAAGATATTAAGCATAACAAGCATTTTGTTCTTGGAGATAATTTCATTATTGTTGGGTTATTGATATAAGGGGAAAATGAAAAAAGAAGGGAAGGTAGGCCGCAAAATCTTTCTTTTTCTTTGAATTCCCTCAATCAAAAATCCTTCAACTCTCAAATGAGAATAAAAGGAATCATACCTTACATACAATATCTTAATTGAATTATATGTAATGATCAATGAATTCATTTTGATTCTACATCTACATGTGTAGAATCCTAGCAACAACCTATTTCATAGATATTGGGGCTAGAATTGACGAACAACCAATACCAATATTAGTCTTTATCGGTGTCGAATAAAAATAGAAATGGGGCGTGGCCAAGCGGTAAGGCAACGGGTTTTGGTCCCGTTACTCGGAGGTTCGAATCCTTCCGTCCCAGACCAATTCTATCAGAACAAAGATTGTTCTTTTTAAGAATCTTCTGTTTAATAGTATGGACCGCTTAAATATATACCATATACCGATTGAGCCAATGACTATTCATGATTCCATATTGAATCAATCCCATACCGGTCAAAAATTAGAAGGAAGGATGTTATGGTAAAACTTCGTTTGAAACGATGTGGTAGAAAGCAACGTGCGACTTGAAGGACATTATCGGCCGTGGATTTCTTGCACCCACCATTTTATATATCAATGAAGATGCTTCCGACTCGACATAGTTTGTTCTATTCCACTAGGACCCAATTTTGGGGTTGTACTAAAATAAATATTATAGTACATGATGGAGCTCGAGCATAAAGAATTGATTCATTTAGCAGAGGGAAGGATCTAGGGTTAATGCCAATCAATAAGTTGGAACAACTTCGTAAGTATATCTTCGGTATAGAAATTGAAAGGATCAAGTTCGAACAAGTAAAAAAAAGTCAAATGAATTTGTCGTAATTGGTAAAACTATTTCGATCTAAAGCGTATCACAAAGGGATCGATCGTTTCTATAGAACGAAATAACAAAAGGTATGTTGCTGCCGTTTTGAGGGAATTAAAGATCACCGAAGTAATGTCTAAACCCAACGATTCAAAGCAAAGATAAAATAAAGGATACCGGAACAAGGAAACAGCATTTTCAATTGTGTCTCAACAACTAGATCAGAATGGGGAAGAAAACGATCGATTCTGGGCGAGACGAACAAAAGAGGTTAGAGACGACTCAATAAATGTCTAAGGATTTCCCTTTGAACTCCTTTAGAATTACCCAACTTGAGTTATGAGTACGAATGAAATTTCTTTTTTTTTTTTTCAGGAAGGAAGAACAAAAAAAAACGACTCAAATCACAGTCTAATTGATGATTTTGTGGACCCATTTGCCACTATAATATATAAATTCGAATCATTCTTTTTCGAGCCGTACGAGGAGAAAATCTCTTATACGTTTCTAGGGGGGGTGTTCGTTTATGTCTATCCCAATGAGTCATCTATCGAATCGTTGCAATTGATGTTCGCTCCCGAAGGGAGGGAAGAGATCTTCGTAAAGTGGGTTTTTATGATCCGATAAAGAACCAAACTTATTCAAATGTTCCCGCTATTCTATATTTCCTTGAAAAGGGCGCTCAACCTACAGGAACTGTTCATGATATTTCAAGGAGAGCGGAGGTATTTAAGGAACTTCGAATTAATCAAATGAAATGAAATTAATGAAATAAAAAAAGGGGACCATATCTCGTTTTGTCTAATTGTTTCTCTACCATTCCTTTTTTTTTGTTCTATTCGTTTGAGACAGATATCAAAATGATTGAGTGAATAGATGAAATAACTGGGAAATTATGGGATTACCATCAATCGGATGGTTTTCGTTGGCGGTGGAATTCCACCAACAAACAAGGGGTCCATTTTGCTTATTGTACCTCTAGTGAATAAACCTGAGATTTTTTCTTACCTTAATTCCTTATTTATTCCCCCATTCATACTTCATTTCTTATCTATGTATATGTAGTGCCACTCCAACACAAGTCCTTATTTTATTTATTGTTATTGAATTTGTTTTCTCAACATTCAATTCATATTGACAATGGTGTATCGAACAAATATAATTCGATCGTGGATAAATAGATCTATTTATCCACATTTCATAAGTTTGTTTATTTCACTCAAATGCTGGGTTCGTCAAATTCTCTGTGACACAAGAAGTATCTTAGTTAATATAACTAAAAAAAAAATAGAGTATGGGGGTCTATCCAATTTTACATCTATTTAGATTTTCTCTATATTTCATTTATCCCCAAATCTTTTGTATTTGAATCCGAGCTCTGATCATTTTTATGTTTACAATTGATCATCAAATCTTTCTTTTTGATTTGTTGCTAGTTCAATGTTTTGACGGGGTCGGGCAATCAAATCTCTTTATTTATTTTTTCATTTTTTTATTTCGATCGTATCTACACACCATATTTATATGGGTTGCTAACTCAATGGTAGAGTACTCGGCTTTTAAGTGCGGCTATGATCTTTTACACATTTTGATGAAGCAACGAATTCGTCTATACCGTTGGTATAGTTTGTAAGACCACGACTGATCCTGAAAGGGAATGAATGGAAAAAACAGCATGTCGTCTCAATGGAGAACTTTTAGAATACTTTATCCTTAACGGATTGGTACAAAATCTATCTTGTTTTGATTCTTTTCTTGGAAAGGGATCAAATCGATTCAAGTTCGATCAAGTGAATAAATGGATAGAGCCAAAAGGCTCTAATTGTAGGGAAACCAAAAGCGACGAGCTTCTGTTTGTTCTTAATTTGAACAATTACCCAATCTAATTAGACGTTAAAAACATATTAGTGCCCGATGTGGGAAAGGGTTCTCTTGTGAGTGGACCATCAATTCCTTTTTTTTTCATGAATCCTAAATATTCTCTATTATGTATTATGCATTGGAGACGAATGTGTAGAAGAAACGGTATACTGATAAAAATCAATTATTCCAAAGTCAAAAGAGTGATCGGGTTGCAAAAATAAAGTATTTCTAGCCATCTCTTGTAATTATAACGAATACAAACAAATTGAATGGAAATAGGATGCGTTGATTGTCCTTCCTGACTCCGGGGTGTCTATTCTTTTCTTACTATATACCCTGTTCTGACCGTATCGCACTATGTATTATTTGATAACTTAAGGAATCCCCCATTTTGTTCAAGTGTAATTTCAAATGGAGGAATTACAAGGATATTTCAAAGTAGATGGATTTCGGCAACAATCCTTCCTATATCCGTTTCTATTTCAGGAATATATCTACGCACTTGCTCATGATCGTGCTTTAAATGGATCGAGTCTTTATGAATCCATGGAAAATTTAGGTCATGACAATAAATCCAGTTCACTAATTGTGAAACGTTTAATTACTCGAATGCACCAACAGAATCATTTGATTATTTCGGTTAATGATTCTAACCAAAATAGATTCGTTAGGCACAACAATCATTTTCATTCTCAAATGATATCGGAGGGTTTTGCAGCCATTGCGGAAATTCAATTCTCGCTGCGATTGTTATCTTCCCTAAAAGAAAAACGAATAGTCAAATCTCACAATTTACGTTTACGGTCTATTCATTCAATATTTCCCTTTTTCGAGGACAAATTCTCACGTTTAAATCATGTGTCAGATATACTAATACCCCACCCCATCCATCTGGAAATCTTGGTTCAAATCCTTCACTCTTGGATACAAGATACTCCTTCGTTGCATTTATTGCGATTCTCTCTCTACGAGTATTGGAATTCAAATAGTCTTATTACTCCCCCAAAACCCATTTCTTTTTTTTCAAAGGAGAATCAAAGATTCTTCTTGTTCCTATATAATTC